AGTACAAGTAAGCGTTAAATTTAATGTACAACGTTATAATGTGTTTAGGAAAAAGTGTTATGCTAGTGAGAAGTCTAACATTGAAAATGAATGAATACATACGGTATATATACACATAAATTATTTCGTGGGTTTGGGATGTGGTACCCTGTTTTTAGCCATTCTATGAAGGCAAGAAGTGTAGAAGAATCGTCTTTTATTCAGCCTATCTAGGTTCTCTGAGGAGTTTTGGTTAAAAAAAGTTAGTTTGGAATGTAAAACTTTTTTCGGTTTCGGGGTTTGACGGAAAATACAAGGTTTTACAAGAAGGGCTAGTTTGGGGGGTAAGGGGGGTTTAGCGCGCAAAATTCTCTTTAAATTAGATAAGTCTCGACCCCGGTGGATATAAGCAGAAAAGTTGAGGAACACTCTTTGATTAAGAGTAAAATATGTCAACTATGCATTGATGATATGCACCTTGGAAGTCATCCTATACAGTGGGTAGACTTAGCCTATGAGACCAAATGTCCAGACCTATTACGTAATATGCTCCGACTGCCACTACTGAGATGCCGATGAAAGTGAAAAAAAAAAAAAACATGAATGCAGATTATTTAGACATCAGGCTGGGTTAAGGGCAAGATGGACTAAAACATAGAAGGGAGGCTTTTTAAATTACACTAGGGACTTGTCTTAGATACAGGTCAGAATAGATTCACTATCGGCAGATGCTTTTTAAAAATCATAAGTAATCCGGCCTAGGCCGAGGTACGGTAGATTCAGGGCATCTCGCATCAGACATCACTCCAGGCTGGGTAAAGTGAGGAGGGCTTGAAACCAGGGTTTCTGCTAGAATTAGTTAATTTGGGAAAAAGTATTTTTGTGCTGCTTAATTGGACAGTTCAAGTTATTGTCGATAAATGTTTATCACGGAGACGATTGATTAAGAGATTCAATTATTTATGATAAGCGAGATTAGATGGGTATATGTACGATTCTACAGTTAAGTTGGAATTCATACATTTTTCTGTTGACATATTTTTGCTCTTTTAGTTGTATGATGTTTAAAAACGAATGTTATCTTATTGTATTTGTATATTTCATTAATGTTTTATTGTCTATAATTTAGTGTTAACGATAATTTTTAAGTAAATTCGGTTTAAATTTGTTGTTTAGGAAGTATACGATAAATAATATAATAATTTTTATGATATTCTGATAAGAAGTGGAGAGATACAAATGAAGTTGAGATTATATTAATGTTTGAAGTAATGGTATGTAGTGTTATAAGTTTTTGGGAGTTAACATAATAATCATTATTATTAAGATTTTCTTGATTGTTTTTTATTATTCATACTATAAAGAGTAATATTGTTCGAGTGATAGGTTATAAGTTTTACATAATAATATAAATTGTTGGAAATTTTAGAAATCGCTGAAAATATTATTAAGGGGTATATATGTTCATGCTCTATGGACATAATATGAATATAAGCATAGAATCTGGTTTTTATTCTAGATTAATTGGCTATATTATTCAAGGGGGTATAAAATTAATGCTCGTTATACATATATGTGTACTACGAGCATAGCATGAGATAAGTGCATACGGGAGATAATTTAGTTAGAATGTTGGCTTTGGGGGTCAATTGTGGAGGTTCAAATCCTTCTTTCCCGACTTTGTTGTAGCTAACAACTGCCAAATTAGTCTTGAGGAGGGTATTAGCCTCCAATCTTCGGCTTACAAGACCGATGCTTTAATTAAGCTATCAGGACTATCAGTTTAATAGTTTGTTTTCTACTCACCCTGCTAGTGGGAATATAATAATGAAAATAGAGAAATACAATACTGAAGCTCATTGTCCAATTATAGTATACGGGTCTTCAACTGGTTGACCCCCAATTCATGTAAGGATTAGTGTGTCTGCCACTAAGGCTCAAAATATAATTTGTGTTAGTGGTCGAAATATTAGGCTTCGTTGTTTAGACGTGTGGAGGAAGGGTATGAGAGCTAGAATTAGAATGGACAGTACTAGGGCTAGAACTCCCCCTAATTTATTTGGGATTGATCGAAGAATAGCGTAGGCGAATAGGAAATACCATTCTGGCTTGATATGTGGAGGGGTAACTAATGGGTTTGCTGGAGTGAAATTATCTGGGTCGCCTAGAAGGTTCGGTGAGAACAAGGCTAGAAGGGTTAATGCTGTAAGCATAATTAGAAAACCTAAAAGATCTTTGTAGGAGAAATATGGGTGGAAAGGTACTTTGTCTGGGTCTGAGTTTAACCCGGTTGGGTTGGTTGATCCTGTTTCGTGTAAAAATAATAAGTGGAGAATGCTTGCTCCGGCAATAATAAAAGGGAGGAGGAAGTGAAATGCGAAGAATCGGGTTAGTGTGGCGTTATCAACAGAAAACCCGCCTCAAATTCATTGGACGAGTACGTTTCCGATGTACGGAATAGCAGAAAGAAGATTAGTAATTACTGTAGCCCCTCAGAACGATATTTGTCCCCAAGGAAGAACATATCCGACAAATGCTGTTGCTATAACTAGGAATAGGAGAATAACACCAATATTTCATGTTTCTTTAAAAAGAAAGGAGCCGTAGTAAAGGCCTCGTCCAATGTGTAAATAGATGCAAATGAAGAAAAACGAGGCTCCGTTGGCATGAAGGTTTCGGATTAATCAACCGTAGTTGACGTCTCGGCAGATATGGGCTACTGATGAGAAAGCTATGGATGTATCTGCTGTGTAATGTATAGCTAGGAATAATCCTGTAATAATTTGGGCAATTAAGCAAACTCCCAGTAAAGACCCAAAATTTCACCACGATGAAATGTTTGATGGGGCTGGGAGGTCAATAAAGGAGTTATTAATGATTTTAATTAATGGATGTGTTTTGCGGATGTTGGGTGCCATTAGTTCCTATAGTTGAATTACAACAGTGGTTTTTCAGATCACAGGTTCTGGTTAGAATCCTGGTGGGAATTATGATTTATATAGTTTCTTTATCAATGGTTGTGATGGTCCTAGGATTGGTGGCTGTTGCTTCAAATCCCTCTCCGTATTATGCTGCCCTTGGGTTAGTGTTAGCGGCAGGGGCTGGGTGTTTAGTAATTGTTGCGCTTGGATCTTCATTTTTATCTATTGTTCTTTTTTTAATCTATTTAGGTGGTATATTGGTAGTGTTTGCTTATTCGGCAGCTTTGGCAGCTGAGCCGTATCCTGAGGCATGAGGTAATTGGTCAGTGGTGTTTTATGTGTTTACTTACTTGATTGGTGTGTTCGTGTGGTATTTGTTTTTAGGAGGAGTTGAAGTAGATGGAATAAATAAGACTAGTGAGTTTAGTGGTTATTTTATGCGTGGTGATTGGGTAGGGGTGTCACTAATGTACTCTTGTGGGGGGTGGTTATTGTTTATTGGTGGGTGGGTTTTGCTATTAACATTATTTGTGGTATTTGAATTAACTCGAAGTCAGTATGGTGGGAGTCTTCGTGCATTAGAGTAGGGTGAGGATAATTGCTGAGGTTATCAAGAATAGAGTTAGGTAGGTTTTAATAAGCCCTTGTTGGATATTTGAAGTGGTTTTAATTATTGGCAGCTGTTGGTTTATTAACCCCCGGGGTCCTGATTTTTCATATCAAGATAAATCAATTAGGTGAGTTGCGATGTTTTGTGCTAAATTGAGATTGGTTTTAGGTATTATCCGGTGTACAATAGTTGGGAAAAACCCAAGAAGGTTAGAAAATGAATGTAAATTTGATTTTGATGTTTGGTTTATTAAAGTTGTTAATTTTGATAGGTCAATGGCTACAATTAATCCTGTGATTGTTACAATAATAGCTGCTTGTTTTGCAAGTGTTGGTATTGTCATAATAGGGGAATTAATAGGAAGTATGTTTGAAGAAATTAGTAGGCCTGCTAAAATGCTACCTCAAGCTAGTCGTTTAATTGGGTTGATTACTGCTTTATTGTTTTCGTTAATCGGGGATAAAGAGTTAGATCGTGGGTGGCCCATAGATGCGAAGAAGACAATTCGAAAACTGTAGACAGCCGTAAATGATGTTGCAATTAATGTGAGTACTAAGGCTCAAGTGTTAGTTTGTGAGGTGTTAAGGGCCTCAATAATGGCATCCTTTGAAAAGAATCCTGCTAGGAAGGGAGTTCCGGTTAAAGCTAGACTGCCGATTGTTAGGCAGGAGGTAGTGATTGGTAGGGAGTTTTGTAATCCCCCCATTTTTCGGATATCTTGTTCATCATTAAGGCTGTGGATAATAGACCCGGAGCACAAAAATAATATGGCTTTGAAGAATGCGTGGGTGCAAATATGAAAAAATGCTAATTGAGGGAGGTTGAGTCCGATTGTGACTATTATTAATCCTAGTTGACTTGATGTAGAGAATGCTACGATTTTTTTAATGTCATTTTGGGTGAGGGCGCAGGCGGCAGTAAATAGTGTTGTAATGGCCCCTAAGCAAAGGCAGATTGTTAGTGCGGTTTGATTGTTGTTTATTATGGGATGGATTCGGATTAATAAAAAAATTCCTGCTACAACCATAGTGCTAGAGTGAAGTAAAGCTGAAACTGGGGTTGGGCCTTCTATTGCGGCTGGTAATCATGGGTGAAGGCCGAATTGAGCGGATTTGCCAGTAGCCGCTAGAATTAGGCCGAGAAGTGGGAGTGTAAGGTTGCCAGGGTCTAATATAAAAACTTGTTGTATTTCTCATGAGTTGAGGTTAATTGCTATTCAGGCTATGCTAAGAATTAGACCGATATCTCCAACTCGATTATAGATTACTGCTTGAAGGGCTGCTGTATTTGCATCAGCTCGAGCGTATCATCAGCCAATTAGAAGGAAGGATATAATTCCAACGCCTTCTCAACCAATAAAGAATTGGAAAAAGTTGTTTGCTGTAACTAGGATTACTATTGCTACAAGAAAAGTAAGTAAATATTTAAAAAATCGGGTGATTAGGGGGTCTGAGGCTATGTATCAAGTAGCGAACTCGAGAATTGATCATGTGACAAATAATGCAATAGGGAGGAAGATTGAAGAGTAAATATCGAATTTGAAGCTTATGTTAATGTCAAATGTATTGATGTTTATTCAGTGAAAATTAGTAGTAATTGATTCAAGGCCTTGATCTAGGAAAATAATAAGTGGAAGTGTACTAATTAGAAATGCTGTTTTTACTGATGTTTTAATTAGATGGTGAAGATTGTTAATATTTATGTTTACTGTTGACAAGAAGATGGGAATAAGTAAGATAAAAATTGTAATTAGTATAGAGGAGTTGAAAATTAATGGGAAATTCATAGCTTTTACTTGGATTTGCACCAAGAGTTTCTGGTTCCTAAGACCAGCGGATAGACTGTTTTCCTTTAAAAGCCGAACAAGCCGTGGAATTGAACCACGGCACTAAGTAATTAGCAGTTCTTAGGGCCCCAGTCAAGTTCGGTTGATAAGAGGGGTTTAACCTCTAACTCTAGAATCACAATCTAGTATTTATTAAACTATATCTACAGAAAAATAACCCTCAGATCAGTTCTGGTTTTATTATTAAAGGAATGATAGGAACGAGGTGTATGGTTATTAAGGTGTGCTCTCGGGTATGTGTTGGGTTAATGGCGCTTAGGTGTTCTGGGGTTGCTCCTCGTTGAGTTATAAGAAATATATAAAGTGAGTAACTGGCTGTTAGTAGTGTGCCAAATCCTGTTAAGATAATTGTTCAATTTGATCAGTTGAATAAAGCTGTTATGATGGTGATTTCCCCCATTAAATTTGGAGATGGTGGTAGGGCTATATTAGCAAGATTTGAAATTAATCATCAGGTTCCTATAAGTGGCAGGATGGTCTGTAGTCCTCGTGATAAAAGTAATGCTCGGCTGTGAGTTCGTTCATAGTTTGTGTTTGCCAAGCAGAATAGGGCTGATGAGATTAGGCCATGGGCAATTATTAGGATTATTGCTCCTGTAAGGCTTCATGGGGTTTGGATTATTGCTGCTGAAATGACTAAACCCATATGGCTTACAGATGAGTAAGCGATTATTGATTTTAAATCTGTTTGTCGTAAGCAAATTGAGCTCGTCATAATAATACCTCAAAGTGATAAGATAAGAAATGGATATGCTAGTTCTTTTATTGATGGGGACAATGTGATAGAGATGCGGATAATACCGTACCCCCCAAGCTTTAGAAGAATGGCAGCAAGGACTATTGAACCAGCGATTGGGGCTTCAACATGGGCTTTTGGGAGTCATAAGTGTGTTCCGTAAAGAGGTATTTTTACTATAAAGGCTAGTAAGCAAGCTAACCATCATGATTTATTAGCTCAGGTTATGGGTATGCAGTTGGGTGATAGTTGTAATAGGTTTAATGATAGTGTACCCATAGATGAATATAATGATAAAAGGGCTACTAGGAGAGGGAGGGATCCTGCCAAGGTATAAAATAGGAAGTAAGTGCCTGCATTTAAGCGCTCAGCTTGATTACCTCAACGTGTGATAATGATCAGTGTAGGAATCAAAGTAATTTCAAATATAATATAAAATAAGATTAATTCTGTTGCTGAGAAGGCTATGATTAGGGATAGCTGAAGGAAAATTAGTATAGTGATAAAGGTTCGCTGTCGTGACATTGGCTCAGATGTCAGGTGGTTTTGACTAGCAAGGAGTATGAGTGGAAGAAGCCAACAGGTCAAAATTAAAAGAGGGGTTGAGATTTGGTCAATAGATATAATGTGGTTTGAGAAGTGGGCTGTTTCGGACTGATTAAAAAATCATGTTAGGCTTAGTAGGGAGATGATAAGACTTTGGGAGGTTAAAGATGGTCATAATCATTTTTTATTAGTTAATCATGTCGATGGGATTAGCATTAGTGTGGGAAGAAGGATTTTTAGCATTGTAGTAGGTTTAAGTTGAATAGTTTATCTGTTCCGTGGGTTCGTGTGGTGGCAACTATTAAAGCTAACCCTGTTGCGGCCTCACAAGCTGAAAAAGTTAATATAAGTATAGGAATAAGAGAAAAGGAAAATGATATAGTTATTGTTGGCCAAATACAGAGACCTACATATATAGATAATATTGTTCCTTCAAGGCATAATAAGGCTGAGAGCAGGTGGGATCGGTTTAAGGCTAATCCTGTTAAACCTAGAATAAAAGCTGAGCAGAAGCTAAAGTGGATAAGTGTCATAAAGTCGTTATGGGGTTTAACCATAATTTGTTGAGTCGAAATCAACCGTCTTGTTTGGACTAACAACTCATTCGGCTCACTCTAAGCCACCTTGTAATCATTCATAAATTAGACCAAGAGTTAGTAAGGTTAAAATCAAGGCCGCTCAAAGGATTGTGGTGTTTGGTGCACTAAGTTGTGCAGCTCATGGTGATGGGAGAAGAAGAGCGATTTCTAAATCAAACAGAAGAAATAGAATAGCGATTAAGAAGAATCGTATGGAGAATGGTAGTCGGGCAGAGCCCAGAGGATCAAACCCACATTCATATGGGGAGAGTTTTTCTGAATCAGGGGTGATCTGAGGAAGTCAAAAGCTCAGGGTTGCTAGGATGATAGATAGGGCTAGGGCAAGTGATAGGATGGTAGCTGTCATTACTTTCTCTTAGATTTTAACTAAGGCTTTGTGATTGGAAGTCACGTGTACTAATTAATACTAAGAAAGTATGAACCTCATCAATAGATTGATACGTAAAGGAATAGTCAAACTACGTCAACAAAGTGTCAGTACCATGCGGCGGCTTCAAAGCCGAAGTGATGTTTTGACGTGAAGTGGTATTGAATTTGTCGCATTAAGCAGACAGACAAGAACAACGAGCCGATGATTACATGGAGGCCGTGGAAGCCAGTTGCTACAAAGAATGTTGATCCGTACACGCCGTCTGCGATTGTAAATGGGGCTTCGTAATACTCTATAGCTTGGAGGGCTGTGAAATAAAGTCCCAAAATAATTGTAATAGTGAGAGATTGGATAGCTTCTTTTCGATCCCCGTGCATAATGCTATGGTGGGCTCATGTGACAGTGACTCCTGATGCTAGAAGAACTGCTGTGTTAAGAAGAGGAACTTCAAACGGGTTAAGTGGGGTAATTCCTGTGGGTGGTCAGCATTCTCCTAGTTCATATGTTGGGGCCAGGCTTGAGTTGTAAAATGCTCAGAAAAATCCAATAAAGAAGAATACTTCAGATGTAATGAATAGGATTATTCCATATCGTAGGCCTTTTTGGACGGGGGGTGTGTGGTGTCCTTGAAATGTTCCTTCTCGGATTACATCTCGTCATCATTGAATTATTGTTAATACTATAGTGATTAGGCCTAGGGTTAAAAGAATTATTGATCCAAAATGGAATCATATTGCTAAACCTGATGTAAGGAGTAGGGCTGCTACAGCTCCTGTTAGTGGTCAAGGGCTTGGGTCGACTATGTGGTAGGCGTGTGCTTGGTGTGCCATTAGACGTTTTCTTGTAGATAAAGACTTAAAAGTAGAACAAATACGTATGCTTGGATCATTGCAACGGCGATCTCTAAGAGTGTGAGTAAGAAAAGGACAATTGATGTTAAGATGGCAACTGTTGGTATAATAGAAAGTAGTACAAATGCTGCGGTGGCAATTAGTTGAATTAATAGGTGGCCTGCTGTTAAGTTAGCAGTAAGTCGAACGCCTAGTGCTAATGGTCGGATAAATAAGCTAATGGTTTCGATAATAATAAGGACAGGAATTAATAGTGTTGGTGTTCCTTCTGGGAGAAGGTGTCCCAGGGCAATAGTTGGTTGGTTTCGGAGACCAATAATTACTGTAGCTAGTCATAGTGGCACTGCTAAACCTATGTTTAGAGACAATTGAGTGGTTGGTGTAAATGTATACGGTAATAAACCCAGAAGGTTAAGAGATATTAGAAGTAGTATTAGGGATGTTAATAGAAGGGCTCATTTGTGTCCGGGGGTATTAATCGGTAGAAAAATTTGTTTAGTGAAGTTGTGAATAAATCATGATTGCAAAGTGATTAGGCGATTATTAAGTCACTTATTTGATGGATTGGGAAATAGTAGAAGAGGGACGAGTATTGCGATAGCAATAAGTGGAATTCCTAGGATAATAGGGCTCATAAATTGGTCAAAGAAGCTTAGGTTCATGGTCAGTTTCAAGAGCTGGGTTTAGATTTTTCTGTGGTTTGAGTAGTTGGTTCATTAAATGTTTTATGTTTTAAAACTTTTGGGGGGATAAATGTTAAAAGGACAAGTCAAGAGAAGATTAAAATCAAGAATCATGGGCCGGGGTTTAACTGTGGCATGTCACTAAGGGTGGTTGGGGATCACCAATCTACAGCTTAAAAGGCTGTCGCTAATGCCCTATTTAGCTTCTTAGTGATGCTTCTAGTATTGATGAAGATCAGTTTTCGAAATCAGTTAGAGGTACGGCTTCAACTACAATTGGTATAAAGCTGTGGTTGGCTCCGCAAATCTCTGAGCATTGTCCGTAAAATACTCCTGGGCGGGTGGCAATGAAGGATGTTTGGTTTAGTCGTCCTGGAATTGCATCTGTTTTTACACCTAATGAAGGAACAGCTCATGAGTGGAGGACGTCTTCGGCTGTTACTAGCAGTCGGGTTGGAGATTCTATAGGGACTACTATTCGATTGTCAACTTCTAAAAGTCGGAATTGCCCGGGAGATAGGTCGTTAGTTGGAACCATATATGAATCGAATGAAAGGTCCTCGTAGTTTGTATATTCGTAGCTTCAGTATCACTGGTGACCAATTGCTTTGATTGTTAAGTGTGGATCATTAACTTCGTCTATTAAATATAGAATGCGTAGAGATGGAAGGGCGATCATAATTAAAATAATAGCGGGCATAATTGTTCATACCATTTCGATCTCTTGGGCGTCTATGGAGTTTGTGTTAGTAAGCTTGGTAGTTATTATAATGGTAATGATATAAAGAACAAGCGTACTAATAAGAAATACGGCTATAAGCGTGTGGTCGTGAAAGTGTAGAAGTTCTTCTATAATTGGAGAGGCTGCGTCTTGAAAACCTAATTGTGATGGGTGTGCCATGTTGAGGTGTGCTGGAGTTTAACCAGCAATTCCGCCTTGACAAGGAGGTGTAATTGTTTTACTAACATCTCTTAAAGCTAATGTAAAGAAAATGGCAGAGTGGTGATGCGACTGACTTGAAATCAGAACATGGGGGTTCGATTCCTTCTTTTCTCGTCTTAATTATTAGATGGTTGAATTTGAACGAAGGCTGGCTCTTCGAATGTGTGGTATGGTGGTGGACAGCCGTGAAGTCATTCGATGTTAGTAGATGTTAATTCTGTAAGAGTAACTTCTCGTTTGGCTGCAAATGCTTCTCAAATAATAAATATTATCATAATCACAGCTACAAGAGAAATAAGTGATCCAACAGATGATACGGTATTTCACAGTGTATAGGCGTCTGGGTAGTCAGAGTATCGTCGAGGTATTCCGGCTAGGCCTAGGAAGTGCTGGGGGAAGAATGTTAAATTTACACCAGCAAATATTACTCCAAAATGGATTTTTGCTCATGTTTCATGTAGTGTATAGCCAGTAAATAATGGGAACCAGTGGACGAATCCTCCTATAATTGCAAATACAGCTCCCATGGAGAGAACGTAGTGGAAATGTGCCACTACGTAATAAGTATCATGAAGTATAATATCTAGTGATGAATTAGCAAGAACAATGCCAGTTAACCCTCCAACTGTGAATAGGAAAATAAAACCTAGAGCCCATAGTATAGGAGCATCTCATTTGATTGTTCCGCCATGTATAGTGGCCAGTCAGCTGAATACTTTTACTCCGGTAGGAATCGCAATAATTATAGTAGCAGATGTGAAGTAAGCTCGGGTATCTACATTAAGATCAACAGTGAACATGTGATGAGCTCATACAATAAAGCCTAGCAATCCGATTGATATTATTGCTCAAACTATTCCTATGTACCCGAAAGGTTCTTTTTTTCCTGAATAATAGGTTACAATGTGAGAGATTATGCCAAACCCGGGTAAAATGAGAATGTAAACTTCTGGGTGTCCGAAGAATCAGAATAAGTGTTGGTATAGAACAGGGTCTCCTCCTCCAGCAGGGTCAAAAAAGGTTGTATTTAAATTTCGATCAGTTAATAGTATAGTAATTCCTGCGGCTAGAACAGGAAGGGAGAGTAGGAGAAGAATAGCCGTAATAAGTACTGATCAAACAAATAGTGGCGTTTGGTATTGAGATATAGCTGGAGGTTTTATATTAATTGTTGTTGTAATAAAGTTAATTGCCCCAAGAATGGATGATACCCCAGCTAAATGGAGAGAAAAAATAGTTAGATCGACGGATGCTCCTGCGTGTGCAAGATTACCAGCTAAAGGAGGGTATACAGTTCAACCGGTTCCAGCTCCAGCTTCAACCCCGGATGATGCTAATAATAGGAGAAATGAAGGGGGGAGGAGTCAAAAGCTCATGTTATTTATTCGAGGGAATGCTATATCTGGGGCTCCAATTATTAACGGTACTAATCAGTTACCAAAACCACCGATTATAATAGGTATTACTATGAAGAAGATTATAATAAAAGCATGTGCTGTAACGATAACATTATAAATTTGGTCATCTCCTAGCAGGGCTCCAGGTTGGCTCAGTTCGGCTCGAATTAGTAAGCTAAGAGCGGTTCCAACTATCCCTGCTCATGCACCGAAAACTAAGTATAGGGTGCCAATGTCTTTGTGATTTGTTGAGAATAATCAACGAGTGATTGCCACAGGTAAGGTGGCCGAGTAATAGGCGGCGGGTTGTAGCCCCGTGCACAGAGGTTCAAATCCTCTTCTTATCAAGCTCTGCGGTGTTCGACATGTTAGATTGCAAATCTTAAGAAGCAAACGAAGGTTTGCCGGGGCTTCTCCCGTTTTTTCGTTTAAACAAACGGGAGAAGTAGAATGAAGCTTGTTGGATTGAGCATTTAGCTGTTAACTAAAATGTTGCGGGATCGAAGCCCGTCTTTCTAGAAAGGCTTTAGCTTAATAAAAGTGTTTGAGTTGCATTCAGTTGATGTTGGATAGAGTCCTGCAAGCCTTATACAGAGATTAGGAGATTTTAACTCCTGCTTAGGGCTTTGAAGGCCCTTAGTCTAGTTAACTTAAATCTCTATATTATCATTAAGGGTGAGATTGGAATAATAAATGAAGAAAGAATTAGTGTGATAGATAGAAGGATTGTTAATTGTTTAGAAGGGTGACGTCATGTTATAGATGCGTTTGATGTGTTCGGAGATGATGTTAGTGTGACGATGTAGGTGAGGCGGAGGTAGAAAAATAAGCTAAGTAATGCTGATAGGGCTAGTACTGTAGCTAAGATGGTTGTGTTTTGGCTTGTTAATTCTTGGATAATTAATCATTTTGGTAAAAACCCTGAGAGTGGTGGGAGGCCCCCCAGAGATAGAAGGGTTAGGAGAGAGAGTGCTGTGGTCGTAGGGGTCTTAGATCATGAGGTGGCTAAAGAAGAGATTTTTGTTGATGAAATAATTTTTAGTGTTAGAAATATGGTGGAAGTTATGATTAGGTAAATTATTAAGTTTAAAATTATTAACTGAGGAGAAAAAGGAAGAATAGAGGCTATTCAACCAAGGTGAGCAATTGATGAGAAGGCTATAATTTTTCGTAACTGAGTTTGGTTAAGTCCCCCTCACCCTCCAACCAAGGTTGATGTGATACCAATAGTGAGTAGGAGTGGTGTGTTTAGTATTGGGGCAATTTGATATAAAATAGCTATAGGGGCAAGTTTTTGCCATGTAGAGAGAATGAGTCCAGTAGTTAGGTTTAGGCCTTGAAGAACTTCAGGTAATCAGAAGTGGAATGGTGCTAATCCTAGTTTTATGCAGATTGCAATTGTTATAGTTGTGCAAGATAATGGGTTTGTTAGATCTATAATTGATCACTCTCCGGTTAGTCAGGCGTTATTTAGACTAGAAAAAAGTAGAAGTGCGGAGGCTGTTGCTTGTGTGAGAAAATATTTTGTTGAAGCTTCGATGGCTCGTGGGTGTTTGTGTTGGGTTATAAGAGGAATGATAGCTAGCGTATTAATTTCTAGACCTATTCAAGCTAGTAATCAATGGCTACTAGATACAGTGAAGATTGTTCCAAAGGTAAGACTAACTAGTACAGTAAATAGTGTGATTGGATTCATTAGTAAAGGAAGGGGTTTAACCAACATGTTTGGGGTATGGGCCCAAAAGCTTTTTTAGCTGACTTTACTAGGAAGTGGTATAGTGGGAGTACGGAGGGTTTTGATCTCTCAGGCGCAGGTTCAATTCCTGTCTTTCTAAGGAGATGATGGGGTTTGAACCCATATGTTTCACTCTATCAAAGTGATCCCTGACTTTCGGGCACATTTCCTAAATTTGTGATGGTAGGCCTATCATTGAGATAGGAAGTGAAATATGTCATAATGTTATTGCTAGTGTAATTGGGAGGAAGTTTTTTCATACAAGGTGTATTAACTGGTCGTATCGAAATCGTGGGTATGATGCTCGTACTCATAGAAATAATATTGATAGGAGAGATGATTTTACTATTAAAGATATTGTTGTTAACTCTGGATAATCTATAAATGAAGACCCAAGGAAGAGGATAGTAGACAGGGTGTTTATTATTAGGATGTTGGCATATTCAGCTAGAAAAAATAGGGCAAATGGTCCGCCTGCATATTCTACATTAAAACCTGAGACAAGTTCAGACTCTCCTTCTGTAAGATCAAACGGTGCTCGGTTGGTTTCTGCTAATGTGGAGATATATCATATTGCTGCTATTGGTCACCCCGGAATGATTAACCATATTTGTTCTTGTGTAGTGTTGAAGTTATATAGAGTAAAGCCTCCAGCAAGTATGATTATGCAAAGAAGGATTAACCCAAGTGTTACTTCATAGGAAATAGTTTGTGCAACTGCTCGTAATGCTCCGATTAAGGCGTATTTTGAATTTGACGATCAACCTGATCCGAGAATAGTATAGACTGTTAGGCTTGAGAGGGCTAGGATAAATAGAATACCTAGGTTTAAGTCAGCTAAGGAAAAAGGTATTGGTAGAGGGGCTCAGATGGCTATGGCTAAGGCTAGTGCTATGGTGGGTGCAATAAGAAATATGGCTTGGGATGAGGTTGAGGGTCGTACAGGTTCTTTAATGAATAGTTTTACGCCATCTGCGATAGGTTGCAGTAGACCGGTTGGTCCTACAATGTTTGGGCCTTTACGGTGTTGCATATAACCTAGAACTTTTCGCTCAATTAGAGTGAGGAAAGCTACTGCTAGGAGAACGGGAATCATATAAAGTAGGGGGTTAATTAGGTGAGTGGCAATAGTTGACATAGTTAGCGAGGGGATTTGAACCCCTGGGAAAAAGAGCTTAGGTCTTTCGCATTTACCAGGCTCTGCCACGCTAGCTAGCCCTGATCTTGGGCGGCGTAGTAGCTTTACTATCAATTTAGTTGTTTTCATTGATATAGTAGAGGGCTTATTGAGACATTGGCCCCATTCTCCCGGTCCTTTCGTACTAGGGAGAATACTTCATAGATAGAAACTGACCTGGATTACTCCGGTCTGAACTCAGATCACGTAGGGCTTTAATCGTTGAACAAACGAACCTTTAGTAGCGGCTGCACCACTGGGATGCCCTGATCCAACATCGAGGTCGTAAACCCATTTGTCGATAGGAACTTTTGAAATGGATTGCGCTGTTATCCCTAGGGTAACTTGGTTCGTTGATCAGTAAGACTGGATCAATTGTAGTCATAAATTTTGTTACTTAGAATTGTGGTTCTTAGTTAAGGGTGGTAAGTCCTATTCTTCAAGGAGGATTTTTTGTTCTCCGTGGTCGCCCCAACCGAAAACTTTAGGACAGTGTCTGCTTGTTTTATTGTTTCCCCTAACGGGTTTAATGAGATTGGCAGTTGCCTTTAGTTTAAAGCTCCATAGGGTCTTCTCGTCTTATGGTAGTATCCCCGCCTCTGCACGGGGAGGTCAGTTTAATGGATTAGATACAGGAGACAGTTGAACCTTCGTGGTGCCGTTCATACCAGTCTTTATTTAAAAGACAAGTGATTACGCTACCTTTGCACGGTCAGAATACCGCGGCCGTTGAACATATAGTCACTGGGCAGGCTGGACCTCTTATACATGTTTTTTAGCAAGAGGCGATGTTTTTGGTAAACAGGCGGGGTTCATTGTTTGCCGAGTTCCTTCTGCGTCTTTTAATCTTTCCTGAAATGTTCTTGTGTTAGATTAACGGTGTTTGGTGCATGGTTTTCTTGTTTTCGTTACTGCAAGGCTCTCAAAGAGGACGTTAAATATCAGTGATTTATTCGATCTGATTTACACTTACATATAGGAGAATTGTGTATTCACATTACTAGTTCTAGCATAAGTGCTTCTATAATTTATAGAACAGCTCAGTATTATTGGAGGGTTCAGAATTGATTATATGGATTTAAAGGTTTTATGTTGAGTGAGCTTTGACGCTATCTTCACAGGTGGCTGCTCTTAGGCCCACTGACTCAACACCCCTTAAGGATTATAATCTTTACCCAGTATTATAGGTTGTATCCTGTTTCAATCAGGCTGTACCCTGATTGAATAAATCCTAAGTGGATTTTTTGACTTTGTTTGTTTAAAATCTGTTTTAGGGTTGAACTTATATTCGTTTCCTGAGCAACCAGCTATCACTAGGCTCGTTTGGTCTGTCACCCCTACTCGGAGATCTTCCCACTCTTTTGCCACAGAGACGGGTTTGCTCTATTAAGCTGTCTCGGAGTAGCTCGCTTAGTTTCGGGTGGTCAAACTAAAATTCGTTTTGCTTGATTTAGACTGGCTAGACCATTATGCAAAAGGTACGAGGTTTGGCCTCTGCTTTTTTATGCTTTGTTATTTCTTTCATTTCTATTTCACCTTTCCCTTGCGGTACTTTTTCTGTAGCTATTTGATTTATTTCTATCGCCTATACTAAAATTTTAAAATGGTTTAATTGGTGGTTTATGAGAGTTTGTGGTAATTTATTTGTTGTTTGAAATGCTAGGTTTTTGGCTCAAGGTAATCCGGGTTTAACAGATATTGTCTCGGTGTAAGCGAGGGGCTTTAGTTAAGCTATACTTTGATTCCAAGCACACCTTCCGGTGTGCTTACCATGTTACGACTTGCCTCTTCTTTGTATGTATTGAGTGTTTATTTAAAGGTTTTAAATTTATATAGAAGAGGGTGACGGGCGGTGTGTGCGCGCTCCAGGGCCGTTTTAAAGAGAACTCTCTTGTTCCTCTTTACTGCTAAATCCGCCTTCCGATCTGATTTCATAGAGATCTTTCGTTTATTCTAGAGAATAGAAAATGTAGCCCATTTCTTTCCACTTCATATGCTACACCTTGACCTGACGTATTGATGTGTTATCATTAAGCCTACTAGGATTCTCTCACGAGGTGGGCTGGCGACGGTGGTATATAGGCGGGTTTGGCAAAAAGTGGTGAGGTTTAGCGGGGGGTATCGATTATAGAACAGGCTCCTCTAGGTGGGTTTGGAGCACCGCCAAGTCCTTTGGGTTTTAAGCTTAGGCTCGTAGTTCCCTGGCGGATTTTTGCGTAAGTAGTCAAAGTTTATGGCTAGGCATAGTGGGGTATCTAATCCCAGTTTGTTTCCTAGCGGTCGTGAGTTCAAGTGTTTGTAGGTAGAGTTACTTTCGTGAGTGTTCTTCAAATCAACGAAGGCGTGCGACAGCTTGGTTGGAGTTTGACTCTAGTTTGAATTACTTTAATCACGCTTTACGCCGAAAATGATCAACTTGAGTTTCTCGTATAACCGCGGCGGCTGGCACGAGATTGACCAGCTCTATTATCTGTAACTGAATCGAGCTTTGTGTCGCTCATGTTCAATGTTTATCACTGCTGAGTTCCCTTGTGGGTGTGGCATAGCAAGGTGTCATGGGCTTATAAGTAGTGCCTGATACCAGCTCCTTATCCCCTGTTTAAGAGGCTTAAGGGCATTTTCACAGGTGTGCGGATGCTTGCATGTGTAAGTTCAGAAAAAGTTGATTATAAGGCTAGGACCAAACCTTTGTGCTTTCGGAGCTTTTTAGGGCTCATCTCAGCATCTTCAGTGCTGTGCTTTAATTAAGCTACGTAAGC